AGTTACGATTAGAAATATACTTTTCTATCTCCATCCATGGATCCCTTACTCATACTCAGTCAATTGGAAGTATTGATCCAATTCAATAATTATGTTTCGCAATTTAATAATCCAATTTTAAAAATTTTAAGTGAACTTTGGATACAAATCACGAGAATTTATATTTTTCCTCGAATTTGTCATTGAGAGGTAAAGAATTAAATCCTTTTAAGAAATAAAGTTTTTTATCGGAATATGAATCAAACCGAAAGATCCCTTAACTTTTTAAGGGAGTTACTAGAACGAATCACACTTTTACCACTAAACTATACCCGCCACAATGCTATTATTATATAAAAAAGGGCCTTTTGTCGAAGAGGGAGAATTTGGGGTAATCAAGACAGGATCATAAAATAATTATGAAAATGGGAGGGTTGACGTTTTAGAGGGGATTCCAAAAAAAAAGAATTCATAAAAAAAATAGGTCTAATTTAAATAACTAAATAAAAAGTTATATACTTTTCTTTTGCTAGAGGCGTTTTGATAGAGACAATTCGCCAAAACCGCTGAAATCATAACAAAAAAGCGCATTGTGTAAAAATCCATAGTTTCTTTTTTTTATTCCAGTAAGAGTAAGGTCGTCACAAATAACTAAATTAAATAAGGAAGAAAGAATAATAAGAAATGCCGTATTGATATTGATGTTATATTCTATAATAAGAAAAAAGAATGGAAATAGTCCTTCGTCTTTTTGTTGTTGCTTTAATAGCAAACCAACCTTTTTTTAAAATAAGAGAAACTTAGCTAGGATTCGTTGGAACAAAAAAAGGCCCGGCTAGGTTCTTACCAGGCCAGGCCGAGCGAATAAAATAAAAAAAGGGTCCTTTCAAAGGGGTCGTCTTTATTTTTCCTTCTGTTTTTTTATAGTGAATCTTCCGAGCCCTTACTTCAACTAAATGGAATAATAAAAGTTGTAGATATAATATAGAATAGATAAGCTAAATAAAGAAAAATTTTTTCAATACTTATTTCTTGTGTAATGTAACATAGTAATTGTCTTTTTCAATTGGGAGAGATGGCTGAGTGGACTAAAGCGGCGGATTGCTAATCCGTTGTACGAGTTATTCGTACCGAGGGTTCGAATCCCTCTCTTTCCGTTTTTGTTGATGACTTGATATTTTATTTCTCTTTAAAATTGCGACAGTCGTTTTTTTGTTTCCTAGTTAAATTATCTATGTGGAATAGATAAAAAAATCCTAAGAAAATTGAAAAATCAAGCAAGTAAAACGAAAACCCCTTTTTATTCTTCACGTCCAGGATTACGCCCCGGATCATTAGATAGGAATCCAAAGATAAATAGAGAAACAAAGAATATAACTACTGTGTAAACGAAAAGTTTGAGAGTAAGCATTACACAATCTCCAAGATATTTTTTTGGAAAAAATGAGAAAAGAGAATAGATCCTCCGTTTTTTTATAACAAATATTTTGACACCAACAAATGAAGTGCTTTATCGAAACATAAAAGAATTTCACAGAAATTAAAATTCGGTTGTCATAAGAGTCTTTCAGTACTAAAAAATTCTTTCATACCTCCGATTCGATTGGGGACCCTAACTTAACCCTTATTAGGGTCTTTCAAAAGGGCAGAATGGGGAATACAGGGTGAGCCGGATTTGGATTTATCGCAGCTATCCAACCAAGAATTTAAATGTTTGAATTGAAGGTTCATAGTGTAAGACTTATTTGATCCTATTCATTTTTATAATTTTTCTCGAATAAATCATGAATTTTCTAGGATAATAAATATAATATAATATTAAGGATATCATCGAAAACTTACAGCAGCTTGCCAAACAAAGGCTAAGAGAAAAAAGAACAAAGGTATGACTGGCATAAGATCTACGATTGGATTCAAAAAAGCATAGGCCTCGGGCAATTTGGCGAAGAAAAGACTACTCGAATAAACGGCAGAAGTAAGACAGATACAGATCAAACTAAAGATATTAAGCATAACAGACATTTTGTTCTTGTAGATAATTGCATTTTGATTGAGTTATTGATATAAGGAAAAATGAAGTAAAGTAAGGTAGACAAAAATCCTTCTTTTTCTTTGAACCGACCCAATCAAAAATTCTCCAATTCTCAAACAAAGGAGAATAGAAGAAATCATACTTTCATAGAATATCTTAATTGAATTCTATGTAATGATCAATGAATTCAGCTGAATTCTATATCTACAGGCGTAAAAATACTAGCAAGAATCTACTCTATTCTATAAAGATTTTTTATAGATATTTGCCCTGGAATTGACCAAGACCCAATAATTATATTATTATTTCTGAGTATAGAATGGAAATTTAAATGGGGCGTGGCCAAGTGGTAAGGCAACGGGTTTTGGTCCCGGTATTCGGAGGTTCGAATCCTTTCGTCCCAGGCATATACATTGGAAAGGTTTCTTTTGAGAAAAATGTTCTGTTTAAATGATTAGATTAATGCCTAATTTTGGATAGAATTATTGGATAGAATTTTATTTTTTTTTCCCAAACCGAACTAACGGAATTGAGTGCAAATGACATGCAGATATAATTAAAAATTTTTGTTTGTGATTAACAAGGTATTGTGGGAACATAGGTCACACGTTTTTTGAATTCAACTAACTAAAGTATGTCGGATTTTTTATCATATGTTCATTCCCTTCATATTGAAGGGGTTTATCTTAGCTACTTAATTTGAAGAAAACCTTACGTCTCATCTATTTTTGAATTTTCAACAATACATTTTATTTTGAATTAGATTAGAATAAGAAAGAACCTTTCTTCCCTATCTCTTATTCTCGAGCCATTAAACTTAAATGAGGTAGCCGAATTATTCGGATTCTAAACAAGAGGTAAGTTATTACATTCAATTAATGGGTTAGGGGTAAACAAAAAAATACATAAAAAATGATGAAATGCTTAGCTTAGCTTAACATTATATGTATTGTTATTATCCGATTTCGTTCTATTTCAGTGACAATAGTCTTTCGTTTTTTGTGAAAAAAAAATCCCTTATAAATTCAAAAAGTTCCTTTTTTTATGGAATATCCATAATAAAGACTGTAGTTCTGTCTATCTGATAGGTCCGAAAAATCCCAATTCGTTCATCTTTTTAATAAAATTCGAATCGAAAGAACAAGTACTTAAATCTTCTATTATATGAGTCTTTTTTATCTATCTCATATAAAAACGGGGTTTTTGTTCAATCCATTTATCTGTTTTAAATCGTTGATGGTTCAATTCGAAAAGAAACAGATATTGATCTTTTTTTGATGATCAAAATTTTAGTCTTTACTGTAAAACTTTTTTCATAATGATGTTGAAATAGGAAACTTTTTAGATTAGAAAAATTTTTAATGATTGCTTATTCTGAGTTGAATCTTTGGCATTCAAAGAAGTGAGAGATGGGTCATATTGAGTAACTTTAAATAGTAAAAAAATTAATTTCTTCGTATTATTTCTATATTTCTTTTCGTTTTTTTTTATAAAAAGTGTTGCATTCCTACAATAACATACAATAATAGTTGGGATCTTGCTAAGATTACTTTAGAAAACTTTTTGCCATCTTTGTTTTGTATAGAAGAATCTAAGTATAGATTACTATGTTTATGTATAGACGGAACCAATGACTATTCATGATTCCATAAGTGAATCAATCCCATACGGGTTCCAAATAAGAGGGATGTTATGGTAAAACTTCGTTTGAAACGATGTGGTAGAAAGCAACGTGCGACTTGAAGGACACGATCCGGCGTGGATTTTTATTCTTACATCCGCCATCTTTTCTAAGAATGAAGGTGCTCTTGGCCCGACATCCGGTCTTGTTTCACTAGAATCCCCCCTTTTGGTGGGTTTTAATGAATATAGTACATGGTGGAGCTCGGGTAGAAATTAAAGTATTGATTTATCTTTTAGGGGGCAAGAATCTAGGGTTAATACCAATCAATAAATTGGAACAACTTCGTAAGTATATCATCAATATAGAAATCGAAAGGATCTGATTCGGTCAAGTTTTCAATGAAAAAGTAAAATTTGTTGGAATTGAGAAAACTATTTCGATGCAAAGTGTATCGCGTGGGAATCGACTGTTTGTATGATTCTTTGAGATTTTGATATAAAGAAATCACAAAAGGGGTATGTTGCTGCCATTTTGGAAGGATTAAGAAGCACCGAAGTAATGTCTAAACCCACTGATTTAAAACAAAGAAAAGAGGATCCCAGAACAAGGAAACGCTGTTTTTAAATTGTCTCAATAACTAGATTCTAATAAAGAATCAAAAAGGATTCTATTTTAAATGAGATAAAAAAAGGGGGGTTAAAGACCATTCAAAAAAAAAATTGCCTAAAGATTTTTATCTTTTAAGCTATTTGAGAATTATCCAACTTGAGTTTTGGGTACAAATGATTTTGTATTTTCTCAGTAAGGACAAATAAAAAAAAAGTTAAATCCAAGTCTAATTGATTTTTTCAACTCGTTTGCCATTCATTAGAATTCAATACGTAGACAAAACTGCAAATCCTTTTTCTCGAGCCGTACGAGGAGAAAACTTCCTATACGTTTCTAGGGGGGGTCTTGTTCATTTACTTAGTACTTAGATCTATCCCAATGAGCCGTCTATCGAATCGTTGCAATTGATGTTCGATCTCGAAGAGAAGGAAGAGATCTTCGGAACGTGGGTTTTTATGATCCGATAAAGAATCAAAGTTATTTAAACGTTCCTGCTATTCTATATTTCCTTGAAAAGGGCGCTCAGCCTACAGGAACTGTTCGGGATATTTTAAAAAGGGCGGAGGTTTTTAAGTAGCTTGGTCCTAATCAAACTAAATTCAATTTTCAATTAAGGAAATAAAGAAAAGGGGCAGTAATTCTTATAAAATTTTGTATAACTTTTATATATTCTTTTACTTTTCTTTATTTATCCTTTTTTCTTTTGGGGTTCTATTCGTATCTATTTTTCATTGTTTCTATAAACTATTATGTTCT